CTTCTTCCCCTATGTGGCCTATTGGTACTGGTGGAGTAGGATTGACCTGTAAATACAGAACCTATAGGTGTAGCCTTTCGCTCAATACTAGAGTCGACAATTAAACCATAGCATCCGAGGTTACATTAATGGAGGATACACGACAGAAGGAGTTGTTCTATTTCCAAACTTTACCTCCAACAAGCGTAGATTTTTTTTTCAAAATTTTTATTTCTATCCCGATCCCAAATCATGTGTCTTTCTCGTAAGATTGAGAGCAATAAAAAAAAGAATCAAATCGCACCATCTCTGTAATAGGTAAATGCCTCTTTTTCTCCTGAAGTTGTCGGAATTATTCGTAATAAGATATTGGCTATAATTGAAAAGGTCTTATCAATAAAATTTCCATTTATCCGCGATCTAGGCATAGGTAGCAATCCATTCTATAATTATTCTCATTACCTCTCATGGTAAACCGATCCCACAAAGAAAATAATTGTACAGTACGAAATAACATAAAAACGGATTCATTAAGAAAAAGATATGGGACCTGTATTTATATTTATTCAAATTGTTCTTTTTTGACAGGAATAAAAAAAAAAAAAAGGATTGAATAACCATTCTACGATGAAAAAACCCGCCTGTTTTATTTTGTATGCATAGGAGGTATACACTATACAATCAACTATATATATATATATATATTTTATGAATATTTGTAATAGATCTGCAGGGTAGGGTTTGTTGTTGAGAGAGAACTATAAAACTGGACTGGAAAGGAATTTGAGAATTCTTAAGATATGGAATCATAGTATAAATAGAATCGTAGATCCATTAACCGAAGTGCAAAAATAGACCTATGAATCAGCTGATTCGTTATAATTTAGTGATTGCCTCAGGTACCGTTATAAAATAACAGAAAAAGAGGCGAAGGCTTTTTTGGTTTTGCAAACATGAATAGAATCTTTCTAACAGTTTTTTTATTTTCTATTTATCCGCATAACCTCAAAAGAAAGATATTTCTTTGACTTTGATGAAAATTTATCTATTTTTATAGTTATAATTTGAATTGATTGGTCGTTCCTATCCAAAAATATACTAGTACCGGCTCGCTATTCACTCGGTTTTTGGGTCATAATCATTATGTAGGAGAGATGGCCGAGTGGTTGAAGGCGTAGCATTGGAACTGCTATGTAGGCTTTTGTTTACCGAGGGTTCGAATCCCTCTCTTTCCGTACCTTCATCTAATTCACTGATCTTACTAACCAAAAGAGTAAACTAGCACTATATAAAATTATATTTATATTCCAACACAACAGTTAGACCTTTCTTTGATATAAAATTTTTATTCCTAATTGCTGTGGCATAGAAAATACTGAAAGGAAAAGAGTAGACAAGGAATGAAAACTTACCTCTCGTTCTCTATGATACCTAAATGGGAGAAAAATCCGGATCAAACCCTTATTTATCTTAACCTTAGGTTAATTTACTTCGACGAAAGGGATCAAAATTGTCCGACCCCTTGTGATTTTTTTTATTTTCGTTAGGTTTAGGTCTGGCGCGAATAATATTCTACGACTAGCAATTCATTTATTTTCAAACCGACCCATTTACTATCTATTATTTGATTGACTAATCCTTTATATTGGAATGGTTGAAGAGTCAAATGTTTTGGCATTTCGTCCTGAGAGGATGAATCGAAAGAATTTTGAATCAGAGCTCTAGAGTTTTGTTCATCCCTCGCCGTAATAATATCTCGGGGTTTGCAGCGATAACTTGGTATATCTACTATACGACCATTGACTAAAATATGTCTATGGTTAACTAATTGACGGGCTCCAGGAATAGTCGGAGCCATACCCAATCGAAAAAGGATGTTATCCAAGCGCATTTCAAGTAATTGGAGTAAAACCCGACCTGTTGACCCCTTGGCTTTACCGGCGATACGAACGTATTTAAGTAATTGTCGTTCTGTAAGACCATAATGAAAACGCAACTTTTGTTTTTCTTCTAGACGAATACGATATTGAGATTTTTTACCGGAACGTGATTGGTTTCTAAGATCACTTCCGGCTCTAGGCCTTTTATTAGTTAGTCCCGGTAAAGCTCCCAGGCGGCGTATTTTTTTGAAACGAGGTCCCCGGTAACGCGACATAAAGACTCCTTATTCTTATTTATATTGAATTCTTATTGATGAAATTTCATTTTACAGAATAAACCTAAACTAAAACTGAACTAAATAATAAATGAAGCGAAGTTTACGGAAGTAGTGTACTTGTACTCTAAATAATAATTAGATGAATAAATATCCAGACCTTTCTATTCTATATATATTCTATATAGATAAAAAATAGATAAAAGGGATTCTTTTCATGGCATAGTTGGAAGTTCCTATAAGATTAAAAAAAAATATATATTTTTCACAATCTTCTTTGATTTCGGGTTTCAAAAGGGCATTCTCAATCATGTAAAAACTAGAAGAAAATAAATAGAGAAAAGCCGGCTATCGGAATCGAACCGA